GTTTATCCTATTCCTACGAGTCTCATACGAAATAGAACGATTTTAGATTAGAAGGGATATAATGAAATTCCTTGATTGGCTCTTCCTAGAGGAATTATCCTTTTTAGTTGACTGATGGATCCAACAAACAATTATAATTATTAATTATATAATATTATATTAATAAATAAGAAAAAATAAATAAGAAAAAAGTGTTATTATTCAAACCGCCTCGTAATCTTCAACCAATTATGCGCTTCAATATAATTACCGGGAGTAAGCGCTATAGCTTGTTTCCAATACTCAGCAGCTTGATCGGACCAAGCCTCCGCAATTTCCGAATCTCCCTGTCGAATGGCCTGTTCTCCTCGGTCGGAATAGGTGGGTAAATTCCTTTCCTTCGAACCGTACTTGAGAGTTTCCTACCTCATACGGCTCGTCAATCCATTTTTTTTGGTATCCCGTATTATATTAATCCAACCTACCTAAATGAATAATATTTTTCCAAAATCCCCCCTTTTTATCGGGTTAACCAGATTAATTAATTTACATGAGTTTCAAACTTGAATTTTTATTACTAATCAGTTTTATCTTTTCTCCCACCTTCAGAAGACTCAAACATGGGCACCCCCTGCTATCGGTATAATTTTCTGAAAGGTAACTATCTCGGTTTCATATAGAAATTCATATAGAATCTTTGAAAAAGACTTTCCTACGTAAGAAAAGACTTACTATCTTTGGGATCTGATGCTACACCGCTGCTTAATACCTTAGTGGATCTACTCTATCACATAAGTGGATTCCTAACTTTTATCTCATATCATGACATAAATAAGCAGTTCTTTTTGTATCGGCCCAAAACCTCTCTAATTGATCTTTACGGCGCTTCCTTTAACAATTTTACTTTTTTTATCCATAGAATAAAGTATTATGGGCATATCAATTTCTTCATATTTCCTTATATGAAGTTTCTTTATTTGCTACAGCTGATAAAAATCGCGGTTTTGTACGATACTTATGTAGAAAGCCCCTTTTCTTTTTTTCTAGTATTTACTAGCATTTTTTCTTTTTTACTCTTTCTATAGTGGAGATAGTCGCACGTAATGACAAATCACGGCCATATTATTAAAAGCTTGTGGTAAGAATGGGTTTCGTTCTAGTGCCCGGAAATAATATTCCAAGGCTTTCGTATGTTCTCCATTGCTTGTGTGGATAAGGCCTATGTTATAGAGTATATAACTTCGATCATAGGGATCAATTTCTAGTCGCGTAGCTTCATAATAATTTTGTAAAGCTTCTGCATAATTTCCTTCGGATTGAGCTGACATCCGTTACGGTCGTTCATTCTATTCAAAGAATCCCCGCTTCAGAACCGTACATGAGATTTTCACCTCATACGGCTCCTCCCTTCTGTGCATAATGATAATAATTTGTGGAGTCAAAATGAAGGATTATCATTATAAACTGAGAGGGGCTAGCGTTTTTACAAAAAAATATCTAGCCAACCCTCCTGCAAGAGGTATTTTCTTAACACGAAGCGCCACGTCGGTGCTATATAGAAAAGGTAACTCCAACCATTTTTTTGTTCTCAACGCCCCCTATTTCCAGGAATTAGTCACTTCAACGGTCTTCGATGGTTGTATGGGTATCCAAAGTACGAACGAGATGGATGTTTGTTGTCCCAACCATTCTTTGTAGTCCCGATCCTGATAAGGAAAGGGGAGAATTTATAACAAAGTTTTCGTGTTGTTGATTCCTATATGTAGTGCTTCTTCCCCTATGCCGCCTATGGTTACTAGTAAAGTGGGGTTGCCCCGTAATCCAGAACCCATAGGTGTAACCTTTCGCTTAAGACTCAAATCTAAAATTGAAGCGTCTAAGGCTGCATCAACCGAGGATACACGATAGAAGGGATTGTTCTATTTTAAAACTTCACCTTCAACAAGCGTAGGTTTATTTCAATAATATCCTTTCTTTTTATTCCGAATCCTGTGGATTTCTAGTAAGACTGAAAACGATAAAGAAAGAAAAAAATCAAATCGCACCATCTCTGTAATAGGTAAATGCCTCTTTTTCTCCTGAAGTTGTCGGAATTATTCGTAATAAGATATTGGCTACAATTGAAAAGGTCTTATCAATAAAATTTCCATTTATCCGCGATCTAGGCATAGTTAACAATCCATTCGATAATTCTTCGCATTACCTCTCGTGGGAAAAGAATCCCCTCAAAAAGGAATTGAATTGTACAGTACGAAATAACATAAAAACAGACTCCTGAGGATGTGGGCACCCAACCCACTCAAATTCTTTATTTTTGACAGGAACAGAAATTGTAATTATTGGGAGAAATATTTGAATCAGGTTGGATTTCAGCCACAATGTAGTAGTATATCAATGAACATAGTATATCAATGAACAGAACTAGTACTATTTCATCTAAGTGTAAGAATAAAATCTAAGTAGACAAATCAAGGAATTTTTCCTACAGATTGGGATAACTCGAAGAGTTCGTTTTAATTGGATTATGATCCAAAGAGGAAAAAAAATGAAATAATCGAATCATTTAATTATTTCATTATATGATATGATAAAAAGAATATGATAAAGATAAAATAGAATTCCAAAATATCAGGTATGATTCCCGAATTTGTAATAGATCCACGAGGTGGGGAGTTGTTGTTGAAAAATATGAAAACGGAAAGAAGGGGGTTTTTTAATTCCCATGAAACCGTCGATTGTATAAATATAACCACGGCCTAACTGTGATTATAGTATAAAATAGGAATCAATCCATCAGACGATTCATTCCAACTCATTGGGTTAACTTGGTATAAATAGCAGAAAAAGAGGGCTTCTTGACAAAAAAAGTCTCTTTTTTATTGGAAAAAGCCATTCAAAACAAAAATAGACTTTTTCCTTAATGAAAAATTTTCTATTTTTTTTCGATTTCTAATTTTGATAATAAAATTTACCTTTACCTATACTTCAATAAAATAAGAAAATGAAGACTGCAATACTATACTATAAATAACTCGCTATTCACTCGGTTTCTGGTTCATAATCATAAGATTCTGTAGGAGAGATGGCCGAGTGGTTGAAGGCGTAGCATTGGAACTGCTGTGTAGGCTTTTGTTTACCGAGGGTTCGAATCCCTCTCTTTCCGTACCGTACCTTCGCCTAATCTAATTCAGGAATCTTACTGACCGTCATGTAGCAAATCAAATCAAATAAGATAGATAATACCAACAGCTAGAATTAATATAATTGGATATTATTGTATGTCATTTATGTGGTACATAAAATAGTGAAAAGAGTAGCCAAGGCATGAAAATATCCCCTAGACCCGTTCTATTTATAATACATGAATGGGAAATTCAGATCTGGCGCCTTTACCTTAGTTCGATTTACTTCACCAAACATCACAAAATTCTATGAATCTTTGTTTTTTTGTTAGGTTCAAGTTTGACGGGAATAATATTCTACGACGAGCAACTCATTGATTTTCAAACCGACCCATTTACTATCAATTATTTGATTGACTGATCCTTTATATTGGGATGGGTGAAGAGTCAAATGTTTTGGCAATTCCTCGTGGGGGGATGAATCCATAAAATTTTGAATCAGAGCTCTGGATTTTTGTTCATCCCTTGTAGTAATAATATCTCGGGGTTTGCATCGATAACTTGGTATATCTACTATACGACCATTAACTAAAATATGCCTATGATTAACTAATTGTCGGGCTCCAGGAATGGTCGAAGCCATACCTAATCGAAAAAGAATATTATCCAAACGCATTTCAAGTAATTGTAGTAAAACCTGACCTGTTGACCCTTTCGCTTTTCCAGCGATATGAACGTATTTAAGTAATTGTCTCTCTGTGAGACCATAATGAAAACGCAATTTTTGTTTTTCTTCTAGACGAATACGATATTGAGATCTTTTCCCGGGGCGCGATTGGTTTCTAAGATCACTTCCGGGTGTCGGCCTTTTACTAGTTAGTCCCGGTAAAACACCCAGACGGCGTATTTTTTTGAAACGAGGCCCTCGGTAACGAGACATAAAGACTCCTTTTTTTGATTGAAATTTCTTTTTACAGAACAAATCTAAATTAAGACTGAACTAAACGATAAACGAAGCTAAATCCACTGAAGTACTGTAAAGTACTGTAATTACAAAGAAGAATGAGATGAATTGTATCAATACCCAGACTTTTTTGTATATATATCCGAAGTTAAGTTAGGTAGAGATCGAATTGCTCCAATCCATTTTTTATTCATAGTTGGGAGTTCTTACACCATACATAATAGATCAGCCATCCTTAGAAAAAGGGGTACGAAGTATTTTCAATATTTCTTGATTGCAAGCAGAAATTTTCTGTAATGTAAAAAAAAGAGCAAAGAGATAAAAGCCGGCTATCGGAATCGAACCGATGACCATCGCATTACAAATGCGATGCTCTAACCTCTGAGCTAAGCGGGCCCGCATCAAATAAATTTCACTGTGCTGTGCATAGGATTTTAGTAAACTACAGGAATCTTAGCTATTGCATATTAATTCATAATGATATGATGAATAGACTCTCATTTTCTTTTTTTATTCTAATCGAATATAATAATATCGAATTATTTATTAATTAATAATTATATTATTAATAGAATATATATACTATATATATTCTATATTTGATCTCATTTTTTCAAATTCCCCTTTTATTCGAAAATAAAAGTAAATATAAAAAATTCGTTATTATGATCGATTCGAATTATTTATATTTATTAATTAATAATTATATTATTAATGTATAATGGAAATTTGAATGGATTAGTAGATATATATATTTTAGTTTAGAGTACGTACTTAACTTAGAGTCTAATAACTTAGAGTATCGAGTATAATAACTCTATTCTAATTAGACAGACAAAGGTGGCCCTAAGGAAAAGATAAGGATAAAATCCGGATATAAAATTATATTATTTCATATAATGAGACATTCCTCTAGTTTCATTCGGAAAGGCAGGAAATTAAGGCAAAAAAAGAATCGAACGTTTGAGTATTCAAAATATCGAGGTAAAACTGAGAGTAAAAGAGGCATATATGTGTGGTATATATCCATCCATATTGAATTGCGGATACATCAATGATAGAATCGTTTTGTATTGGATTAAATCCAAACCTAGGTACTACGATATATCAAAGAAAATAGAAAAGAGAAAAAAAATAGGAGGAGACAGAGATACTTTTTTTATATAGAAATAATTTCTATTCTATTATTATTTTATTATATTTAAATTAAAGATTAAAGATTTAAATGTAAATGGCTACAGAATAAATGAACGAAAAAAAGGGATGGCATCCCAACGAGATCCCGGTCTCAAAACAAAAAGGGGGATATGGCGAAATTGGTAGACGCTACGGACTTGATTGGATTGAGCCTTGGTATGGAAACATACTAAGTGATAACTTTCAAATTCAGAGAAACCCTGGAATTAAAAATGGGCAATCCTGAGCCAAATCCTGCTTTCAGAAAACAAAAAGAGGGTTCAGAAAGCAAAGGGATAGGTGCAGAGACTCAATGGAAGCTGTTCTAACGAATAGAGTTAACTGCGTTGATCGAGGAATCCTTCTATTTTAATTCCCGAAAGGATGAACCCATATACGTATGTACAAATACGTAATAAAATAGGAAAGAGGCGACCCAAATCTTTATTTTTTATGTTATATGCAAAACAAATAGAAGAATTCTTGCGATTCCAAGTTGAAGTAATAATATTCAATATTCATTGATCAAATCAGTTATTCTATAACCTGGTAGATTTTTTAAAGAACTGACTGGTTGGACGAGAATAAAGATAGAGTCCCATTATACATGTCAATATCAATACCGGCAAAAATGAAATTTATAGTAAGAGGAAAATCCGTCGACTTTAAAAATCGTGAGGGTTCAAGTCCCTCTATCCCCAATAAAAGGTTCGATCCACTCTCTACCTATTTTTCTAACTTTTTTATTTTTAGCGGTTCCACATTAGTTATGTTTCTCAGCCATTCGACTCTTTCACAAATGGATCAAATTGTGGGAGAAAAGTTTCTCTCTTATCACAAGTCTTTTGATCTAGATATAAATATATATACAAATCAACATCTATGAATACCTATTTGAATCAGTCACAGTTAACATAAATTTTTTTAGTTAAACTTACAAAGTTTTCTTTTTGAAGATCCAAGCCAAACCAAGAAATTCTAAATTACAAGGTTTGCGTAAGACTTTTTAATACTATGCTTAGTCTATTTAATTGACTGACATATACCCAACAAGTCTTCGAAATAGTATGGGGATGGTGCATCGGGAAAAGTCGGGATAGCTCAGTTGGTAGAGCAGAGGACTGAAAATCCTCGTGTCACCAGTTCAAATCTGGTTCCTGGCATGTGGCTAATATAATAATGGATACTAGTCTATTATCATAGATTTGGTATACATATTCGATTCGTTTCTAGTCTAAATCTTTCTAATGCTTAGAATTTGTGTATGATTCTTTTTGGTGTCTAGAGATACCCCAGATTGTTTCGTTAGTTGGGGCGAGTAAGAGAGCATATCATACATCTAGTTAAATAAAGAAATCGATTTAGGGTTGCTCTTCTTTTTTGTTTATTCATGTGGTACCGCCTCTCGTTAACAAAGAATGTTAATATATATGATGATTTTAGTTGGTTTAAAATGAAAAAAAAAAGTCTATGGGGTTAGAACCCACCCCGTGGGAATAGACAAGATTCATTTCAGATCAAAGCAAAGTAAACAAAAAAGTAATCCAATCCTTTCTTTTTTCATTTCATATTTGTCACCCTCTCGAGCCCATATAAGCGACGTGCGCGGTACAAAGTTCATGTTGCAGAACTCTTTTTTGTTTGGTTCATTTTTTTGTCCCGCCCATTCGAAAAAAAAAATATATATATATATATATGAAAAATTGGGGAATATCAACGAAGCCCCCTTTTTTCTTTTTTTTGGACATCCATAATACGAATGAGAGTCCAATAACTCTGTTTGATCTAGAACAGAAACAGAATGTAAAAAAAATTTCTTTAATATTAATATCTGAAATTCTATAAATGAAGATTCGTTTATTCAATGAGCATCTTGAATTTCATAAAAATTGGGGGCAATATAATCCTTACGTAAAGGCCATCCTATCCAACTTTCAGGCATCAAAATTCGTTTCAAGCGTGGATGATTATCATAAGAGATGCCCAACATATCATAAGATTCCCGTTCTTGAAAATCCGCACTTTTCCAAATCCAGAAAACAGATGGAATTCTAGGATTCCTCCTTGGGGCAAATACTTTTATGCATACCTCTTCTGGTTGATCCACACCATACTGTATTCTCGTAAGATGATACACACTAGCTAATAGTCCGCCCGGTGCTACGTCATACGCACACTGAGAGCGTAGATAATTGTAACCATATACATATAAAATGACAGCAATGGAGTGCCAATCCTCGGGCTTTATTTGTAAAGTTT